CAATGAAAACAGCNNNNTCATCTAATTTTTTTTTTTTTTTTTTTTTCTATAGTTAATTTTAATTAAGTTAGATAAAATAATTAAATTTAAATTAATTTTATTTAAATAAGTTAAATTAGTAAACTTATTTAAATTGTACTTTTTATTAGTAGTTAACAGTAAATTCCAATATAGACATTTCCGAGAGTTAAAAGTACAACTCATAGATAAATAGATAGATGAATAACAAAGAGTTATTTTTATTATTTATTTATACAAATGTCTAACTACAGATGATTTTATCTACTAATCAATTGATCTAATTGTTATAGATCTCTGAATTTTAGGGTTTTTTTGACATAATTAATAGGCATATATTAATTAATTAAATATTTATATATATATAGATATTTATTAATCTTAACTGGTATATCGTTAATTTATCTTTAACTAATATTTTAAAATNNNTTATACAGATATGATAATTTTTTGTTATTTTATTTAATTATTATTTCAATTATTAATTTATTTTTTTATGTTATTAAGTAATAATTATATTTTATTATTAAATTAATAATAAATAATTAATTATTACTAGTTGAATTTAATGAAAACATGATTTTTTATAATAGGCTGTTTTCATCTAATTTTTTACAATGAAAAACGGTTAATTACTTAGGGGGTAATGACTGATGCAGCCCGGAATACTAATCTATTTTATTTTTATGTTTTTTTATTTTATTAAAGTTGTACTTTAAGTTAGTTACTAAGATTTAATATGATTTATTAGTAATTTATATACACTTTTTTAATAAATTAATATTAAAGTTTTATTTTGGCTTTGAATTTTATTATTGATTTATTTTATATGTAAGTTTTTGCGTGTATTTTTATTTATTTTAATAATAAATAAATTTTAATTATAATCTCAGTAAATAGCTTTATTAATCAAGGAAACTTGGAAATAGTAATTTCATAAAGTATTGGCTAAATTTGTGCCAGCAGCCGCGGTTACACAAATAATGCAAATAAAATTTGTTCAGTGTGAGTTAAAATGATTGATTTTAAAATAAAATTAAATTTATTAGGTGAAATTTTAAATTTAATAATTTTTAAATTGTGGGATTTTGAAGCTTGTAAATTTTAGATATAAACTAGGATTAGATACCCTATTATTTAAAATGTAATTGTTAACACTAAGGTAGTAGTAGTTATGTTCTTGAAACTTAAAAAATTTGGCGGTATTTTAGTCTATTCAGAGGAACCTGTCCTGTAATTGATAATCCACGATGAACCTTACTTAAGTTTGTTTTTCAGTTTATATACCGTCGTTATCAGAATATTTTATTAGAATAATAATTTTCTATAATTTTAATAGGAATGTATATCAGATCAAGGTGTAGCTTATATTTGAGTAGAGATGGGTTACAATAAATATATTTAAACGGATCTAATTATGAAATATTTTTAGTGAAGGTGGATTTGATAGTAAAATTTTAAAGATTGTGAATTTGATTTTAGCTCTAGAATATGCACACATCGCCCGTCGCTCTTACTATTAAGGTAAGATAAGTCGTAACATAGTAGATGTACCGGAAGGTGTATCTAGAATGACAGTTTAAAGCTTATTTAGTAAAGCATTTCATTTACATTGAAAAGATTTTTGTGCAAATCAATATAAACTGAGCAATATTTGTTTATTAATTTTTTTTGTTTTAAAATTAATTTATTAAAAATAATTATATAATTTGATGTTTTAGTAGTTTTTAACGAAAAAATAATAATAATAATAGTTAATTAGTATTGTGAAAGATTACTGAAATATTTTGAAAAATTTTTGTTTTAAAAGAAAATTTAATTTATTGTACCTTGTGTATCAGGGTTTATCAAATAATTAATAATTATTTATTAATCTCGATTTTATAAGAGTTAATAATTTATGAAAGTTAATGTGTCAAAATTATTTTAAATAAATTATTAGAAATGAAATGTTATTCGTTTATAAAGGTATCTAGTTTTTTTAGAAATAAATTTAATTTACGAATTTTTAATTTTTTGGTTATTTGTTTAATTAAAAAATTTATTAATTTGAATATCTTAAGGGATAAGCTTTAAGATAAATTGTTAAAAATTAATAATTTTAATATAAAATGTATGCTTAGAATTAGCAATCATTATAAAGTTTGTTATAAATTATTTTATAGTTTATATTATTTATTATATTTTAATTTATTTATAAAAATTTTTTTATTAATAATTTATAAAAAGGAATAATGATAGAATTAGTATATTTAATGTTTAAGTAATTTTATATGATAAGTTTGTATAAAGAACTCGGCAAATTTTTTACCCGCCTGTTTAACAAAAACATGTCTTTTTGAGTTATTTTTAAAGTCTGACCTGCCCACTGAAATTTTTAAATGGCCGCAGTATCCTAACTGTGCAAAGGTAGCATAATCATTAGTCTTTTAATTGAAGGCTGGTATGAACGGTTGGACGAGGTATAAGCTGTTTCATATAAATTTATAATAGAATTTTATATTTTAGTCAAAAAGCTAAAATATTATTAAAAGACGAGAAGACCCTATAAATCTTTATATTTTTTTTTATTTAAATTTTTTGGGTTTATTTTATTTTTATAATAGAAAATATTTTGTTGGGGTGATGTTAAAATTTAATGAACTTTTAATTATAAAAAATCATTAATTTATGAGTTACTGATCCATTAGTAGTGATTATAAGATTAAGTTACTTTAGGGATAACAGCGTAATTTTTTTGGAGAGTTCATATCGATAAAAAAGTTTGCGACCTCGATGTTGGATTAAGATATAATTTTAGGTGTAGCCGCTTAAATGTTAAGTCTGTTCGACTTTTAAATTCTTACATGATCTGAGTTCAGACCGGCGTAAGCCAGGTTGGTTTCTATCTTTAGTAAATTATAATACCTTAGTACGAAAGGACCAGGTATTAAAATAATTATATTTTTAAATTAGAATATGATTAATTTAAATAACTATTTTGGCAGATTAGTGCAATAAATTTAGAATTTATTTATGTAATTTATATTACAAATAGTACTTGTTTTTTATAGAATTTATTTTATCAATTATTGGCAGTTTAATTTTAGTAATTTGTGTTTTAGTGAGAGTTGCTTTTTTAACTCTTTTGGAGCGTAAAGTATTAGGTTATATTCAAATTCGTAAGGGGCCTAATAAGGTTGGATTAATAGGTATTCCACAACCTTTTTGTGATGCGATTAAGTTATTTACTAAGGAACAAACTTATCCTCTTTTGTCAAATTATATTTCTTATTATTTTTCTCCTATTTTTTCTTTATTTCTTTCTTTAGTTGCTTGATTGTGTATTCCTTTATTTGTAAAGTTATTTTCTTTTAATTTAGGATTATTATTTTTTTTATGTTGTACTAGTTTGGGGGTTTATACTGTTATGGTTGCTGGTTGATCTTCTAATTCTAATTATGCTTTATTAGGTGGACTTCGGGCTGTTGCTCAAACTATTTCTTATGAAGTTAGTATAGCATTAGTTTTATTGTCTTTTGTTTTTTTAATTGGGGGCTATAATATTTTAGATTTTTTCTATTATCAAAAAAGAATTTGATTTTTGGTTATTTTATTTCCTATTAGATTAGTTTGGTTTTGTATTTGTTTAGCAGAAACTAATCGGACTCCTTTTGATTTTGCTGAAGGGGAATCTGAATTAGTATCTGGATTTAATATCGAATATAGAAGAGGAGGGTTTGCTTTGATTTTTATGGCTGAATATGCTAGTATTTTGTTTATAAGAATGTTATTTTGTGTAATTTTTTTAGGGTGTGATTTATTTAATGTTATATTTTATGTTAAGTTAACATTTATTTCTTTTTTATTTATTTGAGCTCGTGGTACTTTACCTCGGTTTCGTTATGATAAATTAATGTATTTGGCTTGAAAAAGTTTTTTACCTTTTTCATTAAATTTTTTATTGTTTATTATTGGATTTAAATTATTATTGATTTGTTATATGTGGTTAATAAAAATTAGTAAAGTCAATAGAAAATTTGATTTCTATCTTATGTTTTCAAAACATATGCTTATTCAAGCTCATTAACTAGTTGATTAAATTATCTCATCATTTATTAACTAGTGGATTAATAATATAATAAAGGAAGTAGATAACAGTTAAAATTTGTCCTACTAGGACGTATGGATCTTCTACTGGACGAGCACCAATTCATGTTAATAGAATAACTGTTACTACCATAGATCAAAATAAGATTTTATTGATAGGATAAAATTGAATTCCTCGGAATTTTCTTAAATGATAAAAAGGTAAAATAGCTAAAATAGCAATTGATAAGACTAGTGCAATTACTCCTCCAAGTTTATTAGGAATAGAACGTAAGATTGCATAAGCGAAAAGGAAGTATCATTCGGGTTGAATGTGTACTGGGGTTACTAAAGGATTTGCTGGAATGAAATTATCTGGGTCTCCAAGTAAGTAAGGATTGATTAATGTTAGAAGAAGAAGAGCTGCAATTATTACAATGAACCCTACAATATCCTTGAATGAGAAATATGGGTGGAAGGGGATTTTATCAATATTAGAATTTAATCCAATTGGGTTATTTGATCCTGTTTGATGCAAGAATAGTAAGTGAATTAAAGTTATTGCTAATACAATAAATGGTAAAATAAAATGGAAAGTGAAGAATCGAGTAAGAGTTGCGTTATCAACAGCGAATCCTCCTCATACTCATTGTACTAAATCAATACCTAAGTATGGAATAGCTGATAATAGATTAGTGATAACTGTGGCTCCTCAGAATGATATTTGTCCTCAAGGTAAAACATATCCTATAAAGGCTGTTGCTATTACTAAAAATAGAATTAGTACTCCTACTAATCAAGTGGGTGTGAATAAATATGAGCCGTAATAAATACCTCGTCCAACGTGTAGGTAGATACAAATAAAGAAAAATGATGCTCCGTTAGCGTGAAGAGTTCGTAATAATCAACCATAATTTACATCACGACAAATGTGGTTTACTCTATTGAAAGCTAAATTAATATCAGCTGTATAATGTATAGCCAGGAATAATCCTGTTATAATTTGAATGATTAAACATAATCCTAGAAGGGAACCGAAATTTCATCAAGCTGAAATATTTACAGGGGCCGGCAGATCTACTAAAGCATTATTTGCAATTTTAAATAGTGGGTGTTGGGTTCGTAAAGGTTTGTTCATTAGTTTATTGGTCGAAGAGGGCCGTAAAATAATTTAGTAATTTTTACTACAGCGATTAAAGTAACTAAAAGGTAATTTATTAATAGAATAGTGATTATATTTGTGGGGAAGTTATATAATTTATGTAGATTTAGAGCATTTTCTGGAAGAAGAACACTTATTTGGTTAAATGGTTGTATTTCTAAATTTTGTATAAAAGATGCTGTTGATGATTTATCTATAAATACGGAGATTAATATAAGAGTTGCTATAACTATTACACAAATAGTAGTTAATTTTATAGATAAAGAAAATATTTCATTTGAAGCTAGAGAGGTTACATAAATAAATAGAACTAATATTCCTCCCAGGAAAATTAGAAATAGAATATAAGAAAATCAGAATCTTTTTGCTATTAATCCTGTTAATAAACAAATTTGTAAAGTTTGGATTAATAGTATTAATCCTATAGCTAAGGGATGATTTATTTGAATAAAAATAAGTCTTGAAATTAATGTAGATGTGTATAAAAATAGTTGTATAATATCAGGAGGTAGTTTAATTAAAATATTAATTTTGGGGATTAATGATAAAGTAATTTCTTTTCTCTTGAAGTTTTAAAAGACTTAATCTTATTTTTGGTTTACAAGACCAATGTTTTTATTAAACTATTAAAACTAATGTTAATAAGTTTATATTGAGGGTTACCTTGTTTTTTGTTTTTAATAGGAATTTTTGTTTTTGTTTCTAATCGTAAGCATTTATTATCAATACTTTTGAGTTTAGAATATATTGTATTAAACTTATTTTTTCTTTTATTTATTTTTTTAAATTTGATAGATTATAGAAGATTTTTTAGTATAATATTTTTGACTTTTAGAGTTTGTGAAGGTGCTTTAGGACTTTCTATTTTAGTTTCTATAATTCGTACTCATGGAAATGATTATTTTCAATCATTTAATATTTTACAATGTTAAAATTAATTTTTATAATACTTTTTATTAGTCCTATTTGTTTTATTAATGGTTTATTTTGAATGGTACAAAATTTATTGTTTGTTGTTACCTTTATTTTTATTATATTAAATTATTGTACTAATTATTTTGTAAGTATTTCTTATTTTTTAGGATTTGATGTAATTTCTTATGGATTAATTCTATTAAGTTTTTGAATTTGCACACTAATGTTGACAGCTAGCGAGTCTGTTAATAAGTATAGCAATTATAAAAGATTATTTTTGTTTAATGTATTAATTTTATTAGTTTTTTTAGTTCTGACTTTTAGAAGTATAAATTTATTTATATTTTATTTATTTTTTGAAAGTAGTTTAATTCCTACGTTATTTTTAATTTTAGGATGAGGATATCAACCAGAACGTTTACAGGCTGGTGTTTATTTATTATTTTATACTTTATTAGTTTCTTTACCTATATTGGTTGGGATTTTTTATTTATATAATACTTTAAATACTATAAATTTTTATTTATTGGGTAATTATATATTTAATTATGATTTGTTATATTTGAGTTTAATTTTAGCTTTTTTAGTTAAGATACCAATATTTTTGGTTCATTTATGACTACCTAAGGCTCATGTAGAGGCCCCAGTTTCAGGGTCAATAATTTTAGCTGGTATTATATTAAAGTTAGGAGGATATGGACTATTGCGAGTGTTTTCTTTTTTACAGATAAGAGGAGTTAAATATAATTATGTCTGAGTTAGTATTAGATTAGTAGGAGGGGTATTGATTAGATTGGTTTGTTTACGTCAGACTGATTTAAAGGCTCTTATTGCTTATTCTTCTGTAGCTCATATGGGAATTGTATTAGGGGGTCTTATAACTTTAACTTATTGAGGTCTTTGTGGTTCTTACACTTTGATAATTGCTCATGGATTATGTTCTTCAGGATTGTTTTGTTTGGCTAATATTACTTATGAACGGTTAGGGAGTCGAAGTTTATTAATTAATAAGGGATTATTAAATTTTATACCTTCTATGACTTTATGGTGATTTTTATTAAGAGCTTGTAATATAGCAGCTCCTCCTTCATTGAATTTATTAGGTGAAATTTCTTTATTGAATAGAATTGTTAGTTGATCTTGAGTTACTATAATTGCTTTATCTTTATTATCTTTTTTTAGAGCTGCTTATACATTATATTTATATGCTTATAGTCAACATGGAAAGGTATTTTCTGGTGTATATTCGTTTAGAGGGGGTAAGATTCGAGAGTACTTACTGTTATTTCTTCATTGATTTCCTTTAAATCTATTAATTTTAAAGAGAGATATTTGTTTATTTTGACTTTAATTAATCTAAATAGTTTATTTAAAATATTGATTTGTGGTGTCAATGATATGAGTTAGTCATTTTAGATCGTGAAATATTTATCAATTTGTAGAATTAGATTTTTGGTTTTAATTACTATTAGAATCAATTTTTTTTTGTCTAGTTTGTTATTTTTATTAAATGATTATACTATCTTTTTGGAGTGAGAAGTTGTAAGTTTAAATTCAGTTAGAATTGTAATAACTTTTTTATTTGATTGAATAAGTTTATTATTTATATCTTTTGTTTTATTAATTGCTTCTTTAGTTATTTATTATAGAAAGGAGTATATGAGAGGTGATGTAAACATTAATCGGTTTATTATATTAGTTCTTATATTTGTTATATCTATAATATTATTAATTATTAGTCCAAATTTGATTAGAATTTTATTAGGTTGAGACGGATTAGGATTAGTATCTTATTGTTTAGTTATTTATTTTCAAAATGTTAAGTCATATAATGCTGGCATATTAACAGCCCTGTCTAATCGGATTGGGGACGTTGCGTTTTTATTAGCTATTGCTTGAATGTTAAATTACGGGAGTTGAAATTATATTTTTTATTTAGAAGTTATGAAAAATAGAGTAGAAATGGAAATTATTGGGGCTTTAATTATATTAGCTGCTATAACTAAGAGTGCTCAAATTCCATTTTCATCTTGATTACCTGCGGCTATAGCTGCTCCTACACCAGTTTCTGCTTTAGTCCATTCTTCTACTTTGGTGACTGCTGGTGTCTATCTATTGATTCGATTTAATATTCTGTTGAGAGGTAGATGATTAGGGGATTTATTACTATTATTATCTGGTTTGACTATATTTATAGCTGGATTAGGAGCTAATTTTGAATTTGATTTAAAAAAGATTATTGCTCTATCTACTTTAAGACAGTTAGGGTTAATAATAAGAATTTTATCTATAGGGTTTTATAAATTAGCTTTTTTTCATCTGTTAACCCATGCTTTATTTAAGGCTCTTTTATTTATATGTGCTGGAGCTATTATTCATAATATGAATAATTCTCAAGATATTCGTTTGATAGGGGGGCTTGGAGTTTATATACCATTAACATCTGGTTGTTTTAATGTCGCTAATTTAGCATTGTGTGGTATGCCTTTTTTAGCTGGGTTTTATTCTAAGGATATAATTCTTGAAATTGTTTCTTTAAGTTATATTAATATGTTTTCTTTCTTTTTGTATTTTTTCTCTACTGGTTTAACTGTTTGTTATTCTTTTCGATTAGTTTATTATTCAATAAGAGGGGAGTTAAATTGTGGATCTTTAAATATATTGAGAGATGAAGGGTGAATTATGCTTCGTGGGATGAGAGGTTTACTAGTAATGAGAATTGTAGGAGGTAGTATGTTAAGTTGATTGATTTTTCCTACGCCCTATATAATTTGTCTGCCTAGTCATTTGAAATTGTTAACTTTGTTTGTTTGTATTGTGGGGGGTGTATTAGGTTATTTAATTTCAAATGTTTCCCTATTTTATTTCAATAAATCTTTAAGTAATTATGTAAGTAGTTATTTTTTTGGTTCTATATGGTTTATACCTTATATTTCTACCTATGGAATTATTAATTATCCTTTGATTTTAGGGGGTAGAGTATGTAAATCTTTTGATCAGGGTTGATCAGAATTTTTAGGGGGTCAAAATTTATATAATGAATTAGTGAAATATTCTCAGCATATATTTGTTATACATAATAATAATTTGAAGATTTATCTTTTATTATTTGTTTTATGGATTATTTTCTTATTTTCTTTCTTTTTAATATTTTATTCAAGTAGCTTAAATGTAGAGCATAACACTGAAGATGTTAGGGTAATTATGTAATTCTTGGATATAGTGAATTAATTTTAGTAATTTATAAAAATAATAAAATTTTGTTTTTACAATGAAAATGTAATGTTTTTGTTAAACTATATAAACAGAAGTACAAATGGAGTTTAACCATTAAAAGATAAAAGTTAGCAGCTTTTTCTTGAACGTCATACTTCCTTAATTGGAGAATAACCTCAATTCTATCATTAACAGTGATAAGCCTCTTTTTGGCTTCAATTAAAAGATTTAGTAAATAATTAATTTTATACTTTTAGAGAATAAGGGTATTAAATACCTAAGATTAGGTCGAAACTAATTGCAATAAATCGCTTCATATTCTGTTTAAGGTAGATTGAGAATATCAATACTTTTTGAATGCAAATCAAATGTTATAATTAACTACAACCCTAGGTTTAGTTTGATCAGTTTAATATTCCTTGATTTCATTCATGGTACAATCCTCCAATTAGAATAATAATGAAAATAATTGAGGTAATTGTTCATATGAAGATATCTGAAATAGAGATAATTAGGATTATAGGTAAAATAAGAGCAATTTCTACATCGAAAATTAGAAAAATAATAGTGATTAGGAAAAATCGAAGTGAGAAAGGTAGACGTGAAGATGATTTTGGGTCAAATCCACATTCAAATGGGGAACATTTTTCTCGGTCTGTAAGAGCTTTTTTTGAAAGTACTGAAGCTAAAATTATCACAATTCTGGTGATTGCTATTAGAATTGACCCTATAATAATGATTGAAAAGATTATCTATACTACTGATTAGTAGACCTTATGATTGGAAGTCAAATATACTTATATACTATACAGATAATTAATTAACCTCCTCATCAATAAATTGAGATATAGAGGAATAATCATACAATATCAACGAAATGTCAGTATCATGCGGCTGCTTCAAATCCGAAATGGTGAGTCTTAGAAAAGTGGTTATTTAAATGTCGGATTAAACAGACTAAAAGGAAAGTTGTTCCGATTAATACATGAATTCCGTGGAAGCCTGTTGCTATAAAGAATGTAGAACCGTAAACTGAGTCTGCAATAGTAAAAGGTGCTTCGATGTATTCATATGCCTGTAGGATAGTGAAGTAAACTCCCAATAGAACTGTAAAGAATAATCCTTGTGTGGCTTGAGAATGATTACCTTCCATTAAACTATGATGAGCTCAAGTTACTGTAACTCCAGATGATAATAGAATTGCTGTATTTAATAAAGGAATTTGGAATGGATTGAATGGTTGAATACCGGCAGGAGGTCATGAAGCACCTAATTCGATGGCAGGTGATAGTCTGCTATGGAAAAATGCTCAAAAGAATGATACAAAGAATAAGACTTCTGATAAAATAAATAAAATTATTCCTCATCGAAGACCTAATGTAACTGGAAGGGTATGTAATCCTTGAAAGGTTCCTTCTCGTGAAACGTCTCGTCATCATTGATAAACTGTTAGGATAGTAATTACATTTCCTAATAGAAACAGTGAAATATCATATTGGTGGAATCATTTAACTAAACCTGATACAGATGTTATAGCTCCAATAGCTCCTGTTAAAGGTCATGGGCTATAATCTACTAAATGGAATGGGTGATTTGAGTGTGTTGACATTAGTTTACTTCACTAGAGTATAAAGTACTTAAAACAGCAAATACATATGATTGAATAATAGCTACAGCTGATTCAAGTACTAATAAAGCAATTTGTCCGATTAATAAAAGGGATACAATGGCGTAAGATAATGAAGGGCCAGTATTTCCTAATAGGGTTAATAGTAAGTGTCCTGCAATTATATTAGCTGCTAGTCGAACAGCTAAAGTCCCTGGTCGAATAATATTACTAATAGTTTCGATACATACCATGAATGGCATTAGTACTGCTGGAGTTCCTTGAGGTACTAAATGGGCAAACATATGTTGAGTGTGATTAATTCATCCATATAATATAAAACATAGTCATAACGGAAGAGCTAAGGTAAGAGTTAATGTTAGATGACTTGTACTTGTGAAAATATATGGGAATAAACCTATAAAATTATTAAATAGAATTAGAGAAAATAATGAAACGAAAATGAAGGTTGAACCTGAATGACCTGAAGGTCCTAATAAGGTTTTGAACTCCTTATGTAATGTTAGTAAAATAGAATTTCAAAAAATATGTCATCGTGATGGTATTAATCAGTAAGCTGATGGAATTAATAATAATCCTAGGAATGTTCTTATTCAATTTAATGATAAATTGAAAATGCTTGATGAGGGGTCGAATACAGAGAATAAATTTGTTATCATTTTCAATTAAGGGATGTAGATGAATACTTCTTTGAGATTTGAGATTTAGGGGTTTGTGGAAGTACAGAATAATAATTTATTATACTAAACAAAATAAAAGTAATTGAGAAGATAATAAATAAACTTAATCAACCGATAGGGGCTATTTGTGGAATTAAAAAATACTAATTAATTCAGTAATTTCAGTTTGACATACTAATGTTATATTTTAACTAATTTTTTCCATTAGAAGTAAGTGCTAATTTACTATAAGATGGTTTAAGAGACCAGTACTTGCTTTCAGTCATCTAATGATAAATTATGAGTTAGCTCTGTTAGTAACTCATTTAATAAAATGATTAACAGGAATTCTTTCGATTACAATAGGTATAAAACTGTGATTAGCTCCGCAAATTTCAGAACATTGACCATAAAATAAACCTGGACGGTTTATTAAAAAATTAGTTTGGTTTAATCGACCAGGGGTTCCATCAACCTTTACTCCTAATGATGGAATTGTTCAAGAGTGGATTACATCTGCTGCTGTTACTAAAATTCGAATTTGTGAATTTATAGGTAAAACCACTCGGTTATCTACATCTAATAAACGAAATCCGTCTGTAGCTAATTCATTAGTAGGAATTATATATGAATCAAATTCTACATTTATGAAATCTGAGTATTCGTAACTTCAGTATCATTGGTGTCCAATAGCTTTTAAAGTTACTGAAGGTTCATTAATTTCATCTAATAAATAAAGTAGGCGTAGAGAGGGGAAAGCAATAAATAATAGAACAATTGCTGGAAGAATAGTTCAAATTATTTCAATGGTTTGACCGTGAAGGAGGTTTCGATTTGTGTAAGTATTGAAGAATAATATAAATATTAAATAACCCACAAGAGTTGTAATTATTACTAAAATTATAAGAGCATGATCATGAAAAAATGTAAGTTGTTCTATAAGAGGAGAGGCACTATCTTGAAGGCCAAGGGCAGCTCATGTTGTCATTAGTTTCTAATAAAAGTAAAATACTTTATATATGGAGCTTAAATCCATTGCACTAATCTGCCATATTAGAAATTAGTTAAAAGAGGTAGTTCTGAATAACTGTGTTCAGCAGGCGGTGTATTTTGAAGTCATTCAATTGAAGAACTAAGTTGTATTGGATAAATTACTTGACGTTGAGTAACTAATCTCTCTCAAATAATAAATAAAAAGAAAAGAATTCCTAATAAAGAAATTGATGAACCAATTGTAGAAACTACATTTCATGTTGTGTAAGCATCTGGGTAGTCAGAATATCGTCGAGGCATTCCTGCTAATCCTAAGAAGTGTTGAGGGAAGAAAGTTAAGTTTACACCAATAAATATAATAATAAATTGGCTCTTTAATCACTTAGGATTTAAAACTAATCCAGTAAATAATGGGTATCAATGTACAAATCCGGCTATAATAGCAAATACTGCTCCTATTGATAAAACATAATGGAAATGAGCTACTACGTAGTAAGTGTCATGAAGAATAATATCAACAGAAGAGTTTGCTAATACTACTCCAGTTAGTCCTCCAACTGTGAATAAAAATACAAATCCTAAAGCTCATAATATAGCTGGTGAATAATTTAATTGTGTTCCATGAAGAGTGGCTAATCAACTGAAAATTTTAATTCCAGTAGGAACAGCAATAATTATTGTAGCTGAAGTGAAGTAAGCTCGAGTATCAACATCTATACCTACTGTAAATATATGATGAGCTCATACAATAAACCCAAGTAACCCAATTGCTATTATAGCATAAATTATACCTAAGGATCCGAATGTTTCCTTTTTACCCGATTCTTGTCTAATAATGTGAGAAATTATTCCAAATCCTGGTAAGATTAAAATATAAACTTCAGGGTGTCCAAAGAATCAAAATAAGTGTTGGTATAAAATAGGATCCCCACCACCAGCTGGGTCGAAGAAAGATGTATTTAAGTTTCGGTCTGTTAAAAGTATAGTAATAGCTCCAGCTAATACTGGGAGAGATAGAAGTAAAAGAAGAGCTGTTAATACTACAGCTCAAACGAATAAAGGTATTCGGTCAAATGTAATCCCTGTTGATCGTATATTAATTACTGTAGTAATGAAATTTACAGCCCCTAAAATTGATGAAATACCAGCTAAATGTAGAGAAAAAATAGCTAAATCAACTGAGGCTCCTCCATGAGCGATAATTGATGAAAGGGGAGGGTAAACAGTTCAACCTGTACCAGCTCCGTTTTCTACTATACTGCTCACTAAAAGTAATGTAAGAGAGGGAGGTAATAATCAAAATCTTATATTATTCATTCGAGGGAACGCTATATCTGGTGCTCCTAATATTAGAGGTACTAATCAATTTCCAAATCCTCCAATTATAATAGGCATTACCATGAAAAAAATTATAACAAATGCATGAGCTGTTACGATTACATTATAGATTTGGTCATCTCCAATTAAAGCTCCTGGGTGCCCTAGTTCTGCTCGAACTAAAATTCTAAGAGATGTTCCTACTATACCTGCTCAAGCTCCGAAAATAAAATATAATGTTCCAATATCTTTATGGTTCGTTGAAAATAGCCATTGTCGCGATTAAATGGCTGAAGTTTAGGCAATAGACTGTAAATCTATTTATAAGAATTTATTCTTTTTAATCAAGGCTTTATAGTCAATAATGACATTAGACTGCAATTCTAAAGGAGTAAAAACTTACTAAGGCTTAAAAGACTATACTTATATTTATAGCTTTGAAGGCTATTAGTTTATTTAACTTAAAGCCTTACTATAAATTTACAAGAATAGGTAGACTAGGGAAACTAGTACTAATCTAAATGTAGAGATGAAAGATAAAACAAGTATAGTTTTAAATGAAAAATTGTTGATGAATATATTTACAGTTCAGTTATTTTCGTAGTAGTTTAGTATAAAAGCTGCAAAACATAGCCGTAGATAAAAAAATAATGTAATCAAAGTTATTACAGTTATGATGGTTATTAAAATGTATTGTCTTTTTAGAACTAATATTTGAATAACCAATCATTTAGGTAAAAATCCAATAAATGGAGGCAATCCACCTAAGGATAAAAGATTTAGGAATAATATAAATTTTAAAATTTTTGATCTAAAAAATGAATTGAATAGTTGATTGATGTGGAATATTTTAAAATTGTTGAATATGAAAGTTAAACTGAAGGATAAAAAGGAATAAAATGAGAAATAAATTAATCACATTGATTCACTAGCTTGCATAGCCGCTAATATTCAACCTAGGTGGTTGATAGAGGAGAAGGCTATTAACTTTCGTAAAGAAGTTTGATTTAATCCACCTAAGGATCCTACAATGGTTGATGTAATGATCACTAAAATAATAAAATTATTTTGTGTAATATAAGAGATTAATATAAGAGGTGCAATTTTTTGTCATGTTATTAAAGTTAAAGCGTTTATTCACGATAAACCTTCTATAACATTTGGGAATCAGAAATGAAAGGGGGCTGCTCCTCTTTTTAATAATAGTGATGATGTAATAATTAGGTCATTATATAAAGAATTTTCTTGTGTGACAGGAAAATTGTTTAAGTATCTCATTATAATAGCAAATAATAATACTGCTGATGCTAAAGCTTGAGTTAGGAAATACTTAAGAGAGGCTTCTGTAGATATTAAATTATTACTATTTATTAGGGGGATAAAAGATAATAAATTAATTTCTAGACCTATTCAAGCTCCCAATCAAGAATTAGATGATACTGTGATTATCGTACCTGTAATTAAGATAAAGAAGAATATAATTTTAGCTGAATTATTAAAAATTAAAAAGAAAAGGATTAGGACCTTTATAAATGGGGTATGAACCCAGTAGCTTGATTAGCTTATCTTTTTATAATTGATATATTTTGGTGTATGATGCACAAAAGTTTTTGATACTTTTAGAAATAGTTTAATTCTATTAAATATAATGAATGTAATATTATTACATAATTTACCCTATCAAGGTAACCCTTTTCGTCAGGCAATTCATT